TAGTAATGAAATTGCAAGAATAAAAATTGCAATAAATATCAAAATACTTAGAGAGGTTTTTCATGATTTATCAATCGTTTATACTAGATCGTTTAGTAGCTTTATGCCTTAAAATACTAAATTCAGCCGTTGTGATGGGACTCTATTATGGATTTCTGACTACATTCTCCATAGGGCCATCTTATCTCTTCCTTATTCGAGCCCGGGTTATGGACGAAGGGACCGAGACGGAAATAGCAGCAACAACCGGGTTTATTACGGGACAGCTTATGATGTTCATATCGATCTATTATGCGCCTTTGCATTTGGCTTTGATTAGACCTCATACAATAACTGTCCTAACTCTACCGTATCTTTTCTTTAATTTCGTATACAAAAACGACAAACACTATTATTCGGATTCTCACTATTATTTGGATTCTGGATACAAGTTGGATTCCGGATACAAGAATCCAAATTCAATACGTAAATTTCGTATTTACAAAGTATTCTTTAACAATCTTTTTTTTCAGTTATCAAACCCCTTTCTTTTCCCAAGTTCAATCTTACTAAGATTAATGAACATTTATCTCTTTCGATCCAACAATAAACTGTTATTCTTAACAAGTAGTTTTCTTGGTTGGTTAATTGGTCATATCTTTTTGATGAAATGTATTGGATTGATATTATTAGTTTGGTCAAAGCAAAAAAATTTGATCAAATCTAAGTTAACTATGCGATTTGATAAGTACATTCTATTACAATTGCGAAATTATGTGGGTCAAATATTTGTTGTTTTTTCATTTGTTATCGTTGCCCACTATTTAGGCAGAACACCGCTTCCATATTTTTATACTGATGAAATCTTAGAATACGAGGAGAAAGAAAAGGATGAAATCGATGTTGAAATAGATTCGGAAACGGAAGAAACTAAACAAGAACAAAACGGCTCCATCGAAGACGAAGAAGATCTTATTTCTTATCTTTTTCCGAAAAAAGATAAGACTTTGGACAACATTGAGCAAGATAATAATATCTTCGCATTGGAAAAACCTCTTGTAACTACTCTTTTCGATTATCGAAAATGGAATAGGCCATTGCGATATATAAAAAACGATCACTTTGAAAGAGTCGTACGAGATGAAAATTCACAGTTTTTTTTTCATCTATGTCAAAGTGATGGAAAAGAACGAATATCTTTCACGTATCCACCTGATTTATCTAGTTTTCTGAAAATCATGGAAAAAAAAATGGATCTCTTCACAAGAGATAAAATATCCTATAATGATAATGAATTGTCTAATTATTGGAGCTCCAATAATAAAGAAAAAAGAAAGAAACTAAGCAATGAATTTTTTAAAAGGGCAAAAGTTCTAGATAAGAAATATAAAAAATATAAGAAATTTATTCCTGTGGATGTATTCGAAAACCGAATTAGATTGTCTAATGATAAGAGGAAAATCAAATATTTAACTAAAATATATGATCCTTTCTTGAATGGACCTTTTCGTGGACAAAGCTTTTCACCATCAATTCAAAATGAAACTTACACAACAAATTCCATTTTGATAAATAAGATTCATGGTCTCCTTCTTTCTATTAATAGTAATTATCCAGAATTTGAACAGAAAATAGATCAATTTGATAGAAAATTTTTATTAACTGAAATTGGTTTTTTTTTTAACTTAATCAGTAAATTTTCGGAAAAATCCGTATCAAGTTTTAATTTTGACGGACTTTATTTATTTCCAGAACATGAACAAGTAAAAATATATTCCGAAGAAAAAAAAAGAAAAAAAAAATTCTTATTCGAGGCAATTCGAACTGATCGGAACAACCAAACCATTTTTAATAGAAAGAAATGTAGTGGAATAAACGAAATCAGTAAACAAGTTCCTCGATGGTCATACAACTTAATCGACGAATTGGAGCAAGTGACGGAAAGACTAACAAAAGAGCCTCAGATTCGTTCCCCAAGAGCCGAACGTATAGTAATTTTTGATGGGAATACAGATTCACTTTCACTGAATTTGAATCTTCGTCCTAGAAATGACAATGAGTCTATTCCTGAACTGGACCTAAATCACGAATTTTTTCTAATAAATTTTTTACGCGAACCAGATTATGACCGAGATATAATTAAGGGATCTATGCGCCCTCTAAGGCGTAAAATAGCGACTTCGAAACTTTTTCAAGCAACTGGAAATGTCCATTCCCCCACTTTTTTGGAGATAATAGACAATTACCTATTCTTTTTTCTTTTTGGTGATCTTTTCGATGATCTATCCCAATATTTGAAAGAAATGTTCAGGAAACCTGGTACTGACAATTCAGAATTTGTGGAGTTTCAGAAAAGGCTCGAACACAAATACGAAGAGGACGACAAAGACGAGGCTGAAATAAGACTTAGAAAAATAGAAGAAGACTGGGAAAGTATTCTATATGGTCTAATAATTAGAAGTTTTGTATTACTAATCCAATCTTTTATTAGAAAATATATTATACTACCTTCATTGATAATAACTAAAAATATCATTCGTATCCTATTATTTCAAAATCCCGAATGGTCAGAAGATTTTAGGGATTGGAGCAGGGAAGTTCATATTAAATGCACCTATCAGGGCATTCCAGTATCCCACAAAGAATTGCCAAAAAACTGGTTCGACGAGGGTATTCAGATAAGGATCTTACACCCTTTTGTTCTGAAACCTTGGCACAAATCTAAGGTACAATCTACTGAAAAAAAAAAAAAAAAAAATCCACAGAAAAAAAAATATACTGAAAACAAAAACTTCTGGTTTTTAACAGGTTATGGAACACTAGTAGAATCGTACCTTGATGAGGGTTTCCCAAGAGACCCACTTTCATTTTTGGGTCCCGTTTTAAAAACAATAAGCAAACAATTGAAAAAAGATTTGAAAAAGCGTTTTTTTCTAGTTCTAAAATTTTTAAATGAAAGAAAAAAATGGTTTCGAACTATGTTAAAAAAAATAGAAAACATCAAAAGGATTCTTAAAAGTATTCTATTTAGGTTCAAAACAATAGATGAAACAATAGATGAAACAATAGATGAAACAGTAGATGAACTGAGTGAAAGCAAAAAAACTTCAACAATCAGTAAGAATAATTCAAAGATTGAGGTGATTGAGGAATCACCCGTTAAAATGGAATCTATTAATTGGACAAATTCTTCATTCACAGAAAAAAGGATAAAAGATCTTAATGTTAAAACAAAGACAATCATAAAACAAATAGAAACAATGACAGAAGAAAAAAAAGAGGGGATTCTAACTTCAGAGATCAATTTGAATTCGAACAAAACTACTTATGATGCTAAAAGATTAGAATTACAAAAAAATATTTTGCAAATCTTACAAAGAAGATTTGTTCGATTAATACGTAAATCCTATTCTTTTTTCAAAATTTTCATAGAAGGAGTATACATAGATATACTTTTATGTATCAGTAGTATTGCTAGGATCCATCGACAACGTTTTCTTGATTTTCTTGAATCAACAGACAAAATACTAAATGTAAAAAAATCCATTTACTACAAAAAAAAAAAAATGGAAGAAAGAATTGAAAATCAAAGTATAATTCCATTTATGTCGATTATAGACAAATCTGGGAATATTACGAATATGAATTCACAGAATTCTTGGGATGTATCTTCTTTGTCACAAGCATATGTATTTTATAAATTATCACAAATCCAAGTTAGTAATGGATATAAATTTAAGTTAAGATCTATTTTTGAATCTCCTGGAAGATCTTTTTTTCTTAAGAATGAAATAAAGGATTATTTTTTTAGAATACAAGGAACATATAATTCCAAATTAAGACATACGAAACGTCCCGATTCGTTAATGAATCAATGGACAAATTGGTTAAAGGTTCATTATCAATATGATTTACCTGAGAACAGATGGTCGAGATTAGTATCACAAAACTGGAGGAATAGAATCAATGAACATCGTGTGGCTCAAAATAAAGATTTAGTTGAATATGATTCATATGAAAAAAATCAATTAATTCTTTCCAAAAAACAAGAACAAGAAGGAGACTTATTAGAAATAGAAATTAAAAAAAAAATTAAAAAACAATATAGATATGATCTTTTCTCCTATCAATATATTCATTTTGCGGATAAGAAAAAATCCTATATTTATGGATATAGATCACCGCAAGGAAACAAAAACCAAGCGATTTCTTATAATTACAACCCATGTAGAAAAGAATTTTTGGATATAATAGGCGATATCTCTATCCAAAATTATCTAGAAGAATATGATATTCTAGATATGGAAAAAAATATGGAAAAAAATCTGGATAGAAAGTATTTCAATTGGATGGGAATGAATGTAAAAAGGAAAAAGACTTCTATACCGAATAAGAAATTCCTTATTCCCGGATTTTGGTTCTTTTCAAAATTAAGCAAATTTTATTATGCATATAAGATGAATCCTTGGATCTTACCAATAAAATTCTTTGTTTTGCAGCTTTATGGACAAGATAATTTAGAGTTAACAACGGAAGAATACGTGAGTCCAGTAGATGTAGATCTTAAATCTCGCTCATACTATTATAACGGATCAGATTCTAAATACAGGACCGATCTAAGGGGAGAACGGGATTTCTTACTATCAAAATATTTGGGTTTTTATTTGCACTGTGATAGTTCCGACCAAGAAATAGGAATGGATAATATCAACTTATTTTGTCTCCTGCTTAGAATGAAAAATTTTAAAAAAATTGTAATAATGTCGATTAAAAAGCTAGAGCTAGATTTAGAAATGCTGGTTGATTCAATTACGAAGGATTTTTGTTATACAGAATGTAGGGACACTGAGGACTTGAAGGAAAGGCTAATCTTTTTTATTGAACCTATTCGCCTGTCTACAAAAAACCATGAACAATCTCTTATATATCAAACCATAAGAGTACCGTTGATTCATAAGAGTAAGAGGCGAAAAAGTTGGAGTTGGAAAAAAAGTCGTGTTGATCAAAAGATAACAGAAAATAAAGATAAAAATCTTTATGATTTGTTTGTTCCTGAAAATCTTTTGTCCCCTAGACGCCGTAGAGAATTGAGAATTCTAACTTGTTTCAATCCTAGGAATAGAAATACTGTGCATAGAAAAACAATAAATGACAATGAGAATCAAATAAAAAATGTTTCTCAAGTTTTGGCTAAAAATAAAGATCTTGATAGCGAAACAAAAAAACTAATGAATTTTAAATTATTTCTTTGGCCAAATTATCGATTAGAAGATTTAGCTTGTATAAACCGCTATTGGTTTAATACCCATAATGGAAGCCATTTCAGTATATTAAGGATACGTATGTATCCTCGATTGAAAGATTAATTTAGAATCTACATTTATCTTCTATTTATCATTATCATAATATTTTTTGTAACATATCTGATATGTGAATATATATAAATAAATAAATATTTTTATTTATTTATATATATTTATTATATAAATAAATAAAAATATAAATTTAAATAAAAAAAAAAAAGAAATGCGATGGTCTTATTTTTATTTGAAATAGACAAGACAATAGAATTTTTATTTATTCAATTAATAAATATAGTATTTTTTTTATCTATTTGAATTACATTTCTTAATAATATAATTGATTTGAAAAAAAAAAAATAAATTAAGATAATTTTTTTTTATATACAAAATTAAAAATGAGTGTCATTACTATTACTGATCAATAAAAATATCTACCAAAAACGAGGGGGAGAGAAAAGCTTTCATTTCATTTTATGATAAAAAATTCATTTATACCTGTTATTTCACAAAAAAAAAAAGAAGAAGAAAACCCCGGATCAGTTGAATTTCAAGTATTCAATTTCCATAATAAGGTACTAAGACTTACTTCACATTTGGAATTACACCCAAAAGACTATTTATCTCAAAGGGGTTTACATATAATTCTAGGAAAACGACAACGACTACTGTCTTATTTGTCAAAGAAAAATAAAATACGTTATAAAAAATTAATAAATCAGTTGGGTATTCGGGATTCACAAATTCGTTAATTTCAAGAATCATTTTCAATTATTCGATTTATTAGATCCTGAATTTTGATGAACTTTTTTTTTAACGATTCATGGAAGAATGAATCGAGGAAAAACCTATGAATGTGCCAGCTACAAGAAAAGACCTCATGATAGTCAATATGGGGCCTCAACACCCATCAATGCATGGTGTTCTTCGACTTATTGTTACTCTGGATGGTGAAGATGTTATTGATTGTGAACCAATATTGGGTTATTTACACAGAGGTATGGAAAAAATTGCGGAAAATCGAACAATTATACAATATCTGCCTTATGTAACACGTTGGGATTATTTAGCTACTATGTTCACAGAAGCAATAACCGTAAATGGACCGGAACAATTGGGAAATATTCAAGTACCTAAAAGAGCCAGCTATATACGAGTAATTATGTTGGAATTAAGTCGCATAGCTTCTCATCTACTATGGCTGGGACCTTTTATGGCAGATATTGGTGCACAAACCCCCTTTTTCTATATTTTTAGAGAAAGAGAATTAATATATGATCTATTTGAAGCTGCGACAGGTATGAGAATGATGCATAATTATTTTCGTATTGGAGGAGTAGCGGCTGATCTACCTTATGGTTGGATAGATAAATGTTTTGATTTTTGCAATTATTTTTTAACAAGGGTTATTGAATATCAAAAACTGATTACGCGAAATCCAATTTTTTTAGAACGAGTTGAAGGCGTAGGTGTTGTTGGTAGAGAGGAAGTTATAAATTGGGGGTTATCAGGACCGATGCTTCGGGCTTCCGGAATACAATGGGATCTACGTAAAGTCGATAATTATGAGTGTTACGAGGAATTTGATTGGGAAGTTCAATGGCAAAAAGAAGGAGATTCATTAGCTCGTTATTTAGTTCGAATTGGTGAAATGATGGAATCCATTAAAATTATTCAACAGGCTTTGGAAGGAATTCCAGGTGGGCCATATGAAAATTTAGAAATTCGCTCCTTTGATAGAGAAAAGGAGCCAGAATGGAATGATTTTGAATATCGATTCATTGGTAAAAAATCGTCTCCGACTTTTGAATTGCCCAAACAAGAACTTTATGTGAGAGTTGAGGCCCCCAAGGGGGAATTAGGAATTTTTCTAATAGGAGATCAGAATGGTTTTCCTTGGAGATGGAAAATTCGTCCACCTGGTTTTATCAATTTGCAAATTCTTCCTCAATTAGTTAAAAGAATGAAATTGGCTGATATTATGACAATACTAGGTAGCATAGATATCATTATGGGAGAAGTTGATCGTTGAAATGATAATTGATACAACGGAAGTCCAAAATATAAATTCTTTTTCCGGATTGGAATCTTTCAAAGAGGTCTATGGAATTCTATGGATACTTGTACCTATTTTGATTCTTGTATTGGGAATCACAATAAGTGTACTAGCAGTTGTATGGTTAGAAAGAGAAATATCTGCAGGGATACAACAGCGTATTGGACCCGAATACGCTGGTCCTTTTGGAATTCTTCAAGCTCTAGCAGACGGAACAAAACTACTATTCAAAGAGAATCTTATTCCATCTAGGGGAGATATTCGTTTATTCAGTATCGGACCATCCATATCAGTAATATCAATTCTAATAAGTTATTCAGTAATTCCTTTTGGCTATAACTTTGTTTTATCTGATTTCAATATCGGTGTTTTTTTATGGATTGCTATTTCGAGTATTGCTCCCATTGGACTTCTTATGTCAGGATATGGGTCAAATAATAAATATTCCTTTTTGGGTGGTCTACGAGCTGCTGCTCAATCGATTAGTTATGAAATACCATTAACTCTATGTGTCTTATCAATATCTCTACGTGCGATTCGTTGAAACCCAAAAAGCTATTCTATGCTATTGCTATGCTCCTCTCTTTATAGTACTATATAGGAAAGGAGTCGAATAAATTAAATAGAAACCTTCATTATCTTAATTTGATTTTTCACAATTCGGATTGAAGAACTAAATTAGATAGTTATATGAGTGAAATAAAACAGCTTATATTGAATAAAATTTCAGAATACTCTATTACTTATAGTTAACAGATAGTATGATGATTTTAAATGGCAGTAAAAATATTGAGTCTCATTTTCTATGTATAAGAATGAAGTCAAATAAAATAAATTATAAAGAGAAGAGGACATTTAACCCAAGATTGGATAATATTTTTCATCCTGTTTTGAAGCGGGCTCAAACGACCAACCTTATTGAGTTTTAGTTATCATTTGTATGATCATAGATGTATTAAATTAAAATTAATAAGGGGTTAATAAAAAAAGGGAGTGGATGGTTAGAAACACCAAGATACACAAAGGATTAGTAACACAGATTTTGTAAATTATCCAAAAGACAATTTACGCATAATAGAAAAAGAATACTAATTGGGGCTTTAAGTTGGTAGAAAAAATCAAGCAGTACTCCCCATAACTCCGATCCAGAGTATGCTTCCATCCACTGATTAAATAAATTACTATCAGGAACGAAAAAATCCTTTAAAATTTTTTAAGTCCCTTTTTCATAGCACAAAAAAGAAGAATAGGAACGAAAAAAGAAGAAGAAATCATAAACGAAAAGCAGATCTCTTTTTTGTTTATGATTTCTTATATCCATATTCATGGAGATCAAATTCACATGATAATTAAGAAACGAATGTGTAATTCTTTTTCGTAATTCAAAATGCGGAGGGTTATGGAGAATTCTAAAAGAGTATTTTATTGAAGAATTCAGTTATTACTCAACAAATTCAAATTTCGATTTTTAAGGGATGAGATCAATTCAGAAGTGCCTTATTGTATCTTTTATTAAAATGGATTTATCTTTCTTATTTAGTTATTTCTAGAACAGACAGAATTGAATTGGTCTAATTCAGAACCGTTTGATAGATTTAAATCTTCTATATCTTATGGATATATCACGAGATAAATAATCGTCCCGGTCCTTAGATTTACTTAAGGCTTTCCAGGAGCCGTATGAGGTGAAAATCTCATGTACGGTTCTGTAATAGAGATGGGAACAGTAATGTTATCACCGACTAGGATTATCTAACAGTTTAAGTACAGTTGATATAGTTGATGCGCAATCAAAATATGGTTTTTGGGGATGGAATTTGTGGCGTCAACCTATCGGTTTCATTGTTTTTCTAATTTCTTCACTAGCAGAATGTGAAAGATTACCTTTTGATTTACCAGAAGCAGAAGAAGAATTAGTAGCGGGTTATCAAACAGAATATTCGGGTATTCGATTTGGTTTATTTTACGTTGCTTCCTATTTAAACCTTTTAATTTCTTCATTATTTGTAACAGTTCTTTACTTGGGCGGTTCAAATATCTCTATTCCGTACATATTCGTTTCTGAGTTTTTTGAAATCAATAAAACATATGGAGTTTTTGGAACTACAATTGATCTCTTTTTTACATTAGCTAAAACTTATTTTTTCTTATTCGTTTCTATCATAACAAGATGGTCTTTGCCTAGGCTAAGAATGGATCAATTATTAAATCTTGGATGGAAATTTCTTTTACCTATTTCTCTCGGTAATCTATTATTAACAACTTCGTCTCAATTGTTTTCACTGTAAAAGATTTATTTTCTATATTCATAACTTGTCTCAAATAAGAGAAAGAAATAAAACAAAAATATTCATAGATATTTACGATATGTTCCTTATGGTAACTGGGTTCATGAATTATGGTCAACAAACAGTCCGAGCTGCAAGGTACATTGGTCAAAGTTTCATGATTATCTTATCTCACGCAAATCGTTTACCTGTAACTATTCAATATCCTTATGAAAAATTAATCACATCGGAACGTTTCCGCGGTCGAATCCATTTTGAATTTGATAAATGCATTGCTTGTGAAGTATGTGTTCGTGTATGTCCTATAGATTTACCCGTTGTTGATTGGAAACTGGAAACTGATATTCGAAAGAAACGATTGCTAAATTACAGTATTGATTTCGGAATCTGTATTTTTTGCGGTAACTGTATTGAGTATTGCCCAACAAATTGTTTATCAATGACTGAAGAATATGAACTTTCAACTTATGATCGTCACGAATTGAACTATAATCAAATTGCTTTGGGCCGTTTACCAATGTCAGTAATTGATGATTATACAATTCGAACAATTCAAATAAAATAAAAAAAGAGAATTTTTTATAATTAAAAATTATTCTTATAAAATAAATATAAAATAAAAAAGAAAATCAGATTTTATATTTATGTTTTAATATAGTTTCAAACTAATCTTTAGTATAAAGACTGGAATGACATTGATTATCTAACTGTAACTATATATCAATCAATTCAAACTCCTTAGGATTTTTTTTCAATGCAAAAAAAAAATTAAGTATATAAAAATTTTTTTCCTGGTCATATCAATACGGTCATGAAATTTCGACTTCTTTGTCTTTTTTTTTTTACATATAATGGATTTGCCTGAAACGCTACACGATTTTCTTTTAGTCTTTCTGGGATCGGGTATTATATTAGGAAGTCTAGGAGTAGTATTACTTACCAACCCTATTTTTTCTGCTTTTTCGTTGGGACTGGTTCTTGTTTGTATATCCTTATTATATATTTTATCAAACTCCCATTTTGTAGCTGCATCACAGCTACTTATTTACGTGGGAGCTATTAACATTTTAATCATATTTGCTGTGATGTTCATGAATAGTTCCGAATATTACCAAGATTTTAATCTTTGGACTGTTGGGGATGGAATTACTTTGATAGTTTGTACAAGTATTTTTGTTTCACTAATAACTATTATTCCAGATACTTCATGGTACGGAATTATTTGGACTACAAGACCAAATCAGATTATTGAGCAAGATTTGATAAGTACTAGTCAACAAATTGGAATTCATTTATCAACCGATTTTTTTCTTCCATTTGAACTAATTTCAATAATTCTTTTAGTTGTTTTGATAGGTGCAATTGTCGTAGCTCGCCAGTAAGAAATCTTTATAGAATTAGTAATATAAATCAAGATTTTTTTTTTTCAATTCTATGTTATGTATAAACTCTTTTTTTTTATTGCCAATATATTCTTTTGTTCCAGACTTGGTATATTCTTTAGTCAATTGAATCTGTTGAATTGTTGTTCATATTGAAATGAATCAAAATTAATAAGGAGTTGGTCAATGATGCTCGAACATGTACTTGTTTTGAGTGCCTATTTATTTTCTATTGGTATCTATGGATTGATCACGAGCCGAAATATGGTTAGAGCCCTTATGTGTCTTGAACTTATACTGAATGCAGTTAATATAAATCTCGTAACTTTTTCTGATTTTTTTGATAATCGCCAATTAAAAGGAAATATTTTTTCAATTTTTGTTATAGCTATTGCAGCCGCTGAAGCAGCTATCGGACTGGCTATTGTTTCCGCAATTGCTCGTAACAGAAAATCAACCCGTATCAATCAATCGAATTTGTTGAATAAATAGCATTAATTAATCATAATTAATCATAATTAATAAAAAAAATTCAATTCAAATAGTGAGTGTAATATTTATCAATTCAAATTAATATGTATTCTACACAACTTATGATCATGTTTGCATTGCCTAAATCATAAGAAATCAAAGTATCCTGGTCCTCTTCTATTCCTTCTTCTAAATTTATCTAGACATCTTTTTTGATTAACAATTAACAATATTATAACAAATCATTGATTCATCTGGTATATAAATATATGATTCATTTACGAGTTTACTAGATCGATAATTTTCATTTTTTATGTTCAAAAATTACTATAGATACAATGTCACATTCAGTAAAGATTTATGATACATGTATAGGATGTACTCAATGTGTCCGAGCTTGTCCCACAGATGTATTAGAAATGATACCTTGGGATGGATGTAAAGCTAAGCAAATAGCTTCTGCCCCAAGAACAGAGGACTGTGTTGGTTGTAAGAGGTGTGAGTCCGCTTGTCCGACGGATTTCTTAAGTGTTCGGGTTTATTTAGGGCCTGAAACAACTCGAAGTATGGGTCTAGCTTATTGATACGTTTCAAAAAACACCACACGAATACGTTTTTTTACTGGCAAAAACCCGTGCTCAAAAAAATATTTTGTATTTTTTTTTGAGCACGGGCTTTTCTGGCCCAAGTGTATCTTATTTTTATGACGAATTATTTTCCTTGGTTAACAATAGTTGTAGTTTTCCCAATAGCCGCAGGTTCCTTAATTTTCTTATTCCCTCATAGGGGAAATAAGGTAATTAGGTGGTATAGCATTTGTATATGCTTAATCGATCTCCTTCTAACAACCTATGCATTTTGTTATCATTTCCAATTGGATGATCCACTAATTCAACTGACGGAGAATTATAAATGGATCAATTTTTTTGATTTTTACTGGAGATTGGGAATAGATGGACTCTCTATAGGACCTATTTTACTGACGGGATTTATAACTACTTTAGCCACTTTAGCGGCTCAGCCGGTTACTCGAGAATACCAATTATTCTATTTCCTGATGTTAGCAATGTATAGCGGTCAAATCGGACCATTTTCTTCTCGAGACATTTTACTTTTTTTCATCATGTGGGAATTGGAATTAATTCCCGTTTATCTACTTTTAGCCATGTGGGGGGGAAAGAAACGTTTGTATTCAGCTACAAAGTTTATTTTGTACACTGCAGGAGGTTCTGTTTTTTTATTAATGGGAATTCTGGGTATCGGTTTATATGGTTCTAATGAACCAACATTAAATTTTGAAACATTAACTAATCAATCGTATCCTGTGGCGCTAGAGATAATATTATATACGGCATTTCTTATTGCTTTTGCTGTCAAATCGCCGATTATACCCTTACATACATGGTTACCAGATACCCACGGAGAGGCACATTACAGCACTTGTATGCTTTTAGCCGGAATCTTATTAAAAATGGGAGCATATGGGTTGGTTCGAATTAATATGGAATTATTTTCCCACGCTCATTCAATATTTTGTCCCTGGTTAATGATATTAGGTTCTATTCAAATAATCTATGCCGCTTCAACATCTTTTGGTCAACGTAATTTAAAAAAAAGAATAGCTTATTCTTCGGTATCTCATATGGGTTTCATAATCCTAGGAATTGGTTCTATAAGTGATACTGGGCTCAACGGGGCCATTTTACAAATAATATCTCATGGATTTATTGGCGCTGCCCTTTTTTTCTTAGCAGGAACTAGTTATGATAGACTACGTCTTCTTTATCTTGACGAAATGGGCGGAATGGCTATCCCAATGCCAAAAATATTCACGATTTTCACTATCTTATCGATGGCTTCTCTTGCATTGCCGGGCATGAGCGGTTTTGTTGCCGAATTGATAGTTTTTTTTGGAATAATTACCAGTCAAAAATATCTTTTCATGATGAAAATACTAATTACTTTTGTAACCGCAATTGGAATGATATTAACTCCTATTTATTTATTATCTATCTTACGGCAGATGTTCTATGGATACAAGTTTTTTAATACACCAAACTCTTATTTTTTTGATTCTGGGCCGAGAGAATTATTTATTTCGATTTCTATCCTTATACCCGTAATAGGTATTGGTATTTATCCGGATTTCATTTTTTCATTCTCGGTTGACAAGGTTGAAGCTATTCTAGCTAATTTTTGATAGAGAATTTTCATGAATAAATGAATCAAAAAGAGAAAAAAACCTTATGAAAAAGAATATTTTTCTGTTAGATTCACTTAAAAAAATTGAAATTATAATCCAATATGTTTGTTGTTTGTGAGAACCCCTCGAATCATTACATTACTTGATTGAAAGGGTTCTCCACGATTTATGGAAAGTATATATTTATATGCTTTCCATATTTTTATTTCTCAGGTTCTTTACTCATTGAAATTTAATTAGATGTAAATGAACCATAACTATGTAGTCCTATTCCTAATAGATTGATCCCCAAATAACATATCCAAATTATAAGAAATCCGATAGAGGCCACTATTGAAGAATTTACACCTTCAAATTTTTTATTTTTTCTAGTATGTAAATAAATCGCGAATATGGTCCAAGTAATAAAGGCCCAAGTTTCCTTTGGATCCCAATTCCAATAGGACCCCCATGCCTCGTTAGCCCATACTGCCCCTGAAAGAATACCTATCGTTAAAAACAGAAAACCCAGACTAATAATACGATAACCCCAACGATCCAATTGTTGAATAAATTGAGACCTATAATAATTTCGAGAAGAATAAAACGATGTTTTTCGTAAAACATTGTTTCTTTCATTCATATTCATGTATTTTATTTCGACAAAATCAACTGATTTATTTAAAAAATCCAAATTCTTGGTAAAAGCAAGAATTTGGATGGCTTCTTGAAACGTAATGACTAAAATAGCTACTGATAATAATGATCCACATAAAAGAGCTGCATAGCCCAATATCATCATACTTACGTGCATCATTAGCCAATGGGATTGTAGAGCGGGTACTAATATTACAGATTGATGCATTTTGGTTAAAAGACCCGAAGTCGCAAAGCCTTGGGTAAAAATAACACTTGGTGCGATTATTGTACTTAAAAGGTTTTTTTCCTTTTTAAAACACGGAACCATATGAAAAATGGAAAAACCCCATGAAAGAAAGATTAGTGATTCATATAAATCACTAAATGGTAAATGGCCCGAAAAAAACCAACGAGTAATTAACAATCCCGTTACACAGAAAAAAGTTATTATCATGGCTTTTTTGGACAAATCATATAATCCTACGATTTCATTGACTAATAAGGTTATCAAATGAATTGAAATAACAATTGATATGACGGAAAACGATATATGAGTTAATATATGCTCTAAAGTTGAAAATATCATATCTATAATGAAAATAAATATCTATAATGAAAATAAAAAAGGTATGAATACTAGGAATAGAAATAGGGAATTGAATTCATTATAGGACTTCTTCTTTTCAAATTTTAAAAATATAGGATAGGATGCCATGCCGCTACTCGGACTCGAACCGAGATGCTCTAGCACTGCTTCCTAAGAGCAGCGTGTCTACCAATTTCACCATAGCGGCTTACTCGAAATCATAATAACCAACTCCTTAGTCAATCGTCGAGATTGAAAGAATCACTTAAAGTGCACTATTTATTTAGTCCATTTCTTTACTAAACATTTAGTATAAATTGATAATACGAAGTAAATTTAAAATTTGTATTTATTCGAATATCAAAAATATGAAAAAATTAGATTCTATATATTTAGAATATATTATATATATATAATATATTCTAAATATATGTTCCATATTCTATACTAGTATTAGTATAAAATGAGTATTAAAGAATACTCTTTGATTTGAATCGAGCTAATTTATATTATTCCAATCCAACATTTTTATTTGTTACAAAAAAAACTTTTTGATTTACCTGTAAAAATGGATTGAGCTAATGAAAAGGCTTTCAATGCTGTCCAATATCCCTTTTTTTTCCAAAAATTTTTACGAATATTTTTTTTTGATATAGAAGTGCGCTTTTTTGGAACTGCCATACAATTAGGATAGTTTTTTATTACTATAGTTCGATGTGAAAGACATTTGTTCTGTAAATGAAAACGAATTATTCTGTAATTAGCCGTATGTCTTATTTATCTTAATTCCCTCTTTCTTTTTTTCTATCTAAAGTAAAACCATTGAATATTATAAACCTTTTCCAAATATTTCATAGATAATAGATCTATATCTATGGATCTCTTTTTATTGTAATGTAAAAGAATCAATTAGTTCAAAAAGAAACTAATTTATATTGTTTTTATAATTTATATCAAAATAAACAAATGTTCTTCGTTTTGGTGTAATGATTTATCCCCACCCTCACTCTATATATCAAAATTTTTATTTTATTTATTATTATATTATTATTTAATTTCATTATTATTTATTAATAGTGATTTTTCTTAAATATATAAAAATGACTAACATAGTTATTTATATTACTTATAATTAATATTACTTAAAATAATAAGATAAAATAATAAGATTTTTTTTTTTTTTTTTCACTAGGAATTTGGTTATTGGCCGATTTTGACTTTGTACTTTCCAATATTGGAACGATTGTGCAAAGATTCAGAACAATTAAGAATATAAAATTCGATTTATTTATTCACTTTTTATTAACCGAACCCCTTTACAAAAGAGATAAAACAAATGAATAAGAAACAAAATTCATCAAGAATCAAAATATTTTTTATTCTTTATTTTTTTTGTATGGAATATATATATATACATCAATATTCATGGATCATACCTTTCATCCCACTTCCAGTTCCTATTTTTATAGGGGTAGGACTTCTACTTTTTCCTACGGCAACAAAAAATATTCGCCGTATGTGGGCTTTTCCTAGTATTTTATTGTTAACGATAGTTATGATTTTTTCGATCGATCTATCTATTCATCAAATCCAGAATAGTTCTATCTATCAATATGTATGGTCTTGGACTATAAATAATGATCTTTCTTTAGAGTTTGGCTACTTGATTGATTCACTTACTTCTATAATGTCAATATTAATCACTACTGTTGGGATTCTGGTTCTAATTTATAGTGATAGTTACATGTCTCATGATCAAGGCTATTTGAGATTTTTTACTTATCTGAGTTTTTTTAATACTTCAATGTTAGGGTTAGTTACTAGTTCAAATTTGATACAAGTTTATATTTTTTGGGAATTGGTTGGAATGTGTTCTTATCTATTAATAGGTTTTTGGTTCACACGTCCTATTGCGGCAAATGCTTGTCAAAAAGCGTTTGTAACTAATCGTGTGGGGGATTTTGGTTTATTATTAGGAATTTTAGGTTTTTATTGGATAACGGGTAGTTTGGAATTTCGGGATTTATTTCAAATATTCAACAACTTAATTTATAAGAATGAGGTGAATCTTTTTTTTGTTACTTTGTGCGCCCTCTTGTTATTTTGCGGATCAGTTGCGAAATCTGCCCAATTCCCTCTTCATGTATGGTTACCAGATGCTATGGAAGGTCCTACTCCTATTTCCGCTCTTATCCACGCTGCTACTATGGTAGCAGCAGGAATTTTTCTTGTAGCTCGACTTCTTCCTCTTTTCATAGTTATACCCCCCATAATGAGTGTAATAGCTTTGATAGGTATAATAACAGTAGTATTAGGAGCTACTTTAGCTATTGCTCAAAAAGATATTAAGAAAAATTTGGCGTATTCTACAATGTCTCAATTGGGTTATATGATGTTAGCTTTAGGTATGGGCTCTTATCGAGCCGCTTTATTTCATTTGATTACTCATGCTTATTCAAAAGCATTGTTATTTTTAGGATCTGGATCCATTATTCATTCAATGGAAGCTATTGTTGGATATTCTCCAGATAAAAGTCAAAATATGGTTCTTATGGGCGGTTTAACAAAACATGCCCCAATTACAAAAACCGCTTTTTTAATAGGTACACTTTCTCTTTGTGGTATTCCACCTTTTGCTTGTTTTTGGTCCAAGGATGAGATTCTAAATGATAGTTGGTTGTATTCACCAATTTTCGCAATAATAGCTTGTTCCACAGCAGGATTAACTGCATTTTATATGTTTCGAATCTATTTACTTGTTTTTGAAGGATATTTAAACGTTCATTTTCAAAATTTCAATGGAAAGAAAAATAGTTCTTTCTATTCAATATCTTTATGGGGCAAAGAAGAAAAAAAAAAATTAAAAAACAAAATTCATTTATTATCTTTATTAACAACTAATAATAATGAAAGGACTTCTTTTTTTCGGAAGAGGAGATATTCACATCGAATTAATCGAAATGTCAAAAGCATAAGACGTCTTTTTCTTGATAGTACCTATTTTGGTACTAAAAACATTCCGTTTTTTTATCCTCATGAATCAGACAATACTATGCTATTTTCTATGCTTGTATTAGTACTATTTACTTTCTTCGTCGGGTCCATAGGAATTTCTTTCAGCCAAGAACCAATAGATTTGGATATTTTATCTAAATTGTTAATTCCGTCTATAGACCTTTTACATCAAAATTCAAAGAATTCTGTGGATTGGTATGAATTTTTTACAAATGCAACTTTTTCGGTGAGTATAGCTTTTTTCGGAATATTTATAGCGTCTTTTTTCTATAAACCAGTTTTTTCATCTTTACAAAATTTGAACTTATTTAATTTATTTCAAAAAAGTGTTCCTAAAAAAATTATTGCTGATAAAATACTCAATGTTATATATGATTGGTCATATAATCGTGGTTATATAGATGCTTTTTTTGAAGTATCTTTAATTGCGAGTGTAAGAAAGGTAGCTAAATTCAATTATTTTTTTGATAGACAAGTAATTGATGGAATTCCAAATGGAATTGGGATTTCCAGTTTTTTTATAGGAGAGGCTATCAAATATGTGGGGGGGGGACGAATTTCTTCGTATATTTTCTTTTTTGTATTAATCTTTTTAGTAATTTGTTATTATATATTTATATAATAAAATTAGATAATAATGTACTACTATTCAACCTAAATTGGGATTATACGCTAAGAATTAAATAGATCAAGAAAACAGCAGTATCAGCTGCAACAGGAGTATATTATAAATTCTTTTCTCTTTTTCCTTTTTGTTTTAAAAGATTCTATTCGAAATTATTTTGTCTTTTTTTATCTAGATTTAATAGATTCA